GAAGCTACCGCGAAGGCTATGAACTTAGATGTGGAGAGCAAATCGAAGAAATGACCTTAAATCTATGTGTATTGACTCCGAATCGAATTGTTTGGGATTCAGAAGTGAACGAAATCATTTTATCGACCAATAGTGGCCAAATTGGTGTATTACCAAATCACGCACCCATTGCCACGGCTGTAGATATAGGCATTTTGAGAATACGTCTTAACGATCAATGGTTAACAATAGCTCTGATGGGCGGTTTCGCTAGAATAGGCAATAATGAAATAACCATTTTAGTAAATGATGCAGAGAGGGGTAGTGACATTGATCTGCAAGAAGCTCAGCAAACTCTTAAAATAGCTGAAGCTAACTTAAGTAGCGCTGAAGGCAAGAGACAAACAATTGAGGCAAATTTAGCTCTCAGACGAGCTAGGACGAGAGTGGAGGCTATCAATGCAATCTCATAACCAATTAATTGTTGGTGCGTCCAAATACTAACAAATACGAATAAAGAAGTTCTGTTTATATTATACACCCTATTTGATTTGTATTCGGCCGATTGAATCCAATCAAGTGTAATCGGATTTTGATGAAAAACAAAAAATATCCAGTAGTGGGGTATGGAAAAAAAGATACAAAATAAATAAAAATAAGGTGGGTAGACTTAGTAGATACCATTGACTGCGGTATCTACTAAGTTCTACCTACTATTGGATTTGAACCAATGACTCCTGCCGTATGAAAGCAATACTCTAACCACTGGGTTAAGTAGGTCATTTATCATCATAAAGAGAAACAAAAGGAACCCGTCACATTGATAGATTATAGACGGAATCTTACTTCTAAGCAATACCCATCCCTGCCGGGAAACAGATCAGAGAGCCAGCATGTCGGATCATGCAACATTCACCTTGACAAGAAATTATATACATGATAAAATATTTATCACAAACACAAGAACACAAGGGCTATAGCTCAGTTGGTAGAGCACCTCGTTTACACGCGCGCCAATGTTTTTTCAGAAGAGTCCATCATGCAATCAACAGAATTTATCCTAGTAAAAAATGGATGTCTTACTCCACGGATTCGAGGGAACAAGAGAACAATAGCCTGACAAATAGCTGGTTGGTCCAATTGAGGTGTCAATCTCGACGCCAAATAGAACCCATCATTGATTTGATAATTGATAAGGTGAATACCCAGTCCATTCAATGCTAGGCATAATGAGTATAAGGACCTCAAAAAAATCTCTTTTCGTCCTATGAACTTGAAGGTGTATGAAGTTTCATATTTGACGCTTTGGGCAGAGCGATAGAGACTCCATTTCATTTAACTTAGGTTGATCTAGGCCGAAGGCAGACCTACGTCAAGATAACTCTTTCCTTTTTTGAAACACTTTGGTATTGCTACTGAATCAAAAGATCAGAGCACGCGGAGCCATCTCGTTACCTTTCTGTTAAGAAAAAAGATGGCGGACTCGCTGATATTTGTATCAGTTCATGAAAGAGCCCAATGCAAAAAAAAATGCATGTTGGGTCTTTGAAACAGTTCGAATCATTTCGATAAAAAAAAGAAGTTTGATCTGTTTTACCGAGAAGGTCTACGGTTCGAGTCCGTATAGCCCTAATTTTTCATTTTCATTCATGTGAGTTAATTTAAAATGGATTTGTACTTTAGTACATAGTCTAGTTTTTTATTTCCTCATTATTATTTGTTGTTTGTAGCCGGCCGATTGGTTGCCCCAATGAAATAGAATCATTCCTGCATTTTCGCTCACGGGGATCGTTCGGAACATGAAACTAAAAAAAATCCATTTCAATGCAATGGAACCAATCGGCATTTTTTTTTTATTTTGGATAAAAAAACCCACTCTTTTTCATTTCTTTTCGTGGGTTAATTACATACACATTTTTCCTATTTTACTACCCTTCTTTGCCTTGCGAAAAAAAAAGTAAACTTTTTGATTAAGTCAAAATTCATGGCATGAGCCCAGCTAATATACTAAAACCCGATTGCTCATCATTCAAAATTCGGATTGTACTGATTTTTTTTGACTTTATACAAGAAGATTGGGGATCCCCTTGAACTTAGATTAGGAATCCCCTGACTTATCCACTTTTTTGTGGAAGAACAGCCCCAACGCGTTGTTTCACAGAGAATGTGAATTGATCTTAAATCCATAATTGGAATTGGGGTATTAGGAACCTATGCGTTTTGTTATATGTAAAAGCGCCTCGCAATTCAACGTATTGAATCCAATCTATTAAGTCTCATACAGGTAGAGAGAATAAAAAAAATAGGTCAATGCACTCGGTTTCCATCAATATAATATTATTCTCTATCTATTATCTATCTATATCTAGAACTTAATCGATTCTATAATAATAATAGAGAATTCGAAATCCAAAATCAAATCGAAGTACAAATAGTAAGTATTTTAGATTCGACGAATCTTGAAACAAGACAGGGCTCACAGCAAACAAAAAAACTAGGCGCTTCGGTCAAAATGAATTGG